AAAATTGGAAAGAGAAAGTTAGACTAAATAGGATTCATACTATCTTTCTTCCGAATACTAATTACCAAGAATTTGAACAAAAAGCGTATACGGGTGATAAAAAACCATTATCAACAGAAATTGACGAGTTCTTAACTTTAATCAATGAATTTGGTAACGAACCAAAATCGAGTTTAAATTTGAAAAGCCTTTCTTTATTTTCCGACCAAGAACAGGGAAGAGCTAATTCAGAAAAAAGAACGAAATTTTTAAAATTTGTATTCAATGCAATTGATCCTAATGAGATAAATTCGGGAAAAAAATCGATTGGAATAAAAGAAATCAGTAAAAAAGTACCTCGCTGGTCACATAAATTAATCACCGAATTGGACCAACAAATGGGTGAATTTAAAGATCGCATATCAATGGATCATCAACTTCGTTCAAGAAAAGCCAAACGTGTAGTTATTTTTACTGACAATAACGCAACTAACGATCCTGAGGAGGAAGTAGCTTTAATAAGCTATTCGCAACAATCAGATTTTCGGCGAGGTATAATTAAAGGCTCTATGCGTGCTCAAAGGCGCAAAACATTTATTTCTAAACTATTTCAAGCAAATGTACATTCCCCCCTTTTTCTCGACAGAATAACCCCCCTCCGTCTTTTTTCTTTTGATATCTCTGAACTGATTAAACCAATTTTTCTAAATTGGACAGGTAAAGAGAGAGAATTGAAGATTCTAGAGTCTAGAGAAGAACAAACAAAAAGAGAAGATAAAAAAGAAAAGGACAAAAAAGAGGAGAACAAAAGAAAGGAAAAAGCACGGATAGCGATCGCAGAAGCCTGGGATAACATTCCTATTGCACAAATAATAAGAGGTTATATGTTAATAACTCAATCAATTCTTCGAAAATATATTCTATTACCTTCATTGATAATAGCCAAAAATATCGGGCGTATGTTATTCTTGCAACTTCCTGAATGGTCTGAAGATTTGCAGGAATGGAATAGAGAAATGCAGATTAAATGTACTTATAATGGTGTTCAATTATCAGAAACAGAATTTCCCAAAAATTGGTTGAGAGACGGGATTCAGATCAAAATTTTATTTCCTTTTTGTCTGAAACCTTGGCATATATCTAAACTGGACCCCTCCCGCGGAGAGCTAATGAAAAAGAAAAAACAAAAAGATGATTTTTGTTTTTTAACAGTTTGGGGAATGGAAGCTGAACTTCCCTTTGGTTCTCCCCGAAAGCGACCTTCCTTTTTTGAGCCCATTTTTAAGGAACTCGAAAAAAAAATTTCAAAATTAAAAAAGAAATATTTTATAACTCTAAAAATTTTAAAAGGAAAAACAAAATTATTTAGAAGAGTTTCAAAAGAAACCAAAAAATGGCTTATCAAAAGTATTGGATTTATAAAAAAAATAAAAAAAGAACTTTCAAAAGTAAATCCAATTGTATTATTTAAATTCAAAGAAATATCTGAATCGAATGAAAGGAAAAAAGAAAAAGATTATCTAATTAGTAATCAAATAATTAACGAATCATTTAGTAAAATTGAATCTGGAAATTGGCCAAATTCTTCACTGATAGAAACAAAAATGAAGGATTTGACTGATAGAACAAGTACAATAAAAAATAAAATAGAAAGAATTACAAAAGATAAAAAGAAAGTAACTCCAGAAATAGACATTAGGCCTACTAAAACAAATAATATTAAAAAATTAGAATCGACAAAAAATTTTTTCCAAATATTAAAAAGCGGAAATACTCGAGTAATATGGAAATTGCATTATTTTCTAAAATTATTCATTCAAAGATTATACATCGATCTATTTTTATCTATCATTAATATTCCTAGAATTACTACACAACTCTTTCTTGAATCAACAAACAAATTGATTGAGAAATCCATTTCCAATAATGAAATAAATCAAGAAAAAATTAATAATAAAAAAAAAATTCACGTTATCTTTATTTCGACTATAAAAAAGTCACTTTATAATATTAGTAAGAAAAATTCACAGATTTTTTGTGATTTATCCTACTTGTCACAAGCATATGTATTTTACAAATTATCACAAACCCACGTTATTAATTTGTCTAAATTTAGATCTGTTCTTCAATATAACACAACGTCTTGTTTCCTTAAGACTAAAATAAAGGACTATTTTAGAACACTAGGAATATTTCATTCGGAATTAAAACATAAGAAACTTCAGAGTTATAGAATCAATCAATGGAAAAACTGGTTAAGACGGCATTATCAATACGATTTATCTCAGATTAGATGGTCTAGATTAATGCCAAAAAAATGGCGAACTAGGATTAATCAAAGTTGTATGACTAAAAATAAAAATAGAAACTTAAACAAATGGAATTCATATGAAAAAGACCAATTAATTCATTACAAAAAAGAAAATGATTCGGAACTCTATTCATTATCAAACCAAAAAGATAATTTTAAAAAATGTTATAGATATGATCTTTTAGCATATAAATCGATTAATTATGAAAATAAAAGTGACTCATTTATTTCTAGATTACCCTTTCAAGTAAAGAAGAACTTAGAAATTTCGTATAACTCGAACCCGTCCAAACACAACTTTGTTGATATGCCTGGCAATCTTCATATCAATAATTATCTAAGAAAAAGCAATATTAGAAATATAGAAAGAAATCTCGATAGAAAATATTTTGATTGGAAAATTATCCATTTTTATCTTAGACAAAAAGGAGATATTGAAGCCTGGGTTAAGATCGATACCACCAGTAATCCAAATACTAAAATTGGTATTAATAATTATCAAATAATTGATAAAATTGAGAAAAAAGGGGTTTTTTATCTTACAACTCATCAAAATCCAGAAAAAACTAAAAAAAATTATAAAAAAGTATTTTTTGATTGGATGGGAATGAATGAAAAAATATTTAATCGTCCCATATTGAATCTGGAATTTTGGTTCTTCCCAGAATTTGTACTACTTTATAATGTCTATAAAATAAAACCGTGGATTATACCAAGCAAATTCCTTCTTTTAAATTTGAATACAAATGAAAATGTTATTCAAAATAAAAACCAAAAACAAAACTTTTTTATACCATCAAATAAAAAAATAAAGAATCGAATTCAAGAAGCAAAAGAACCCGCAAGTAAAAGAGAGCATGGATCAGATATAGAAAACAAAGAAAATCTGGGCCATGTTTTCTCAAAACATCAAAACGATCTTGAAAAAGATTACGTGGAATCAGACACAAAAAAGGGTAAAAATAAAAAACAATACAAAAGCAACACGGAAGCAGAACTAGATTTGTTCTTGAAACGTTATTTGCTTTTTCAATTGATATGGAACGATGCTTTGAATCAAAAAATGATCGAAAATATCAAGGTATATTGTCTCCTGCTTCGACTGATAAATCCAACTAAAATTACTATATCGTCAATTCAAAGGAGAGAAATGCGTTTGGATATAATGCTGATTCAGGCAAATTTACCTCTTACAGACTTGATGAAGAAGGGGGTATTGATTATCGAACCTATTCGGTTGTCTGTAAAAAATAATGGACAATTTCTTATGTATCAAACCATAGGTATTTCATTGGTTCATAAAAGTAAACACCAAACTAATCAAAGATACCGAGAACAAAAATATGTTGATAAAAATAATTTTGACGAATTCATTCTTCAACCTCAAACTAAAAGAATAAATACAGAAAAAAATCATTTTGATTTGCTTGTTCCCGAAAATATTTTATGGTCTAGACGTCGTAGAGAATTGAGAATTAGAAGTTTTTTTAATTCTTTGAATTGGAATGGCGTCGATAGAAATTCAGTATTTTGCAACGAAACCAATGTAAAAAACTGGAGTCAATTTTTGGATGAAAGGAAATCCCTTTATAAAGATAAAAATGAATTAATTAAATTTAAGTTCTTTCTTTGGCCTAATTATCGATTAGAAGATTTAGCTTGTATGAATCGTTATTGGTTTGATACCAATAATGGTAGCCGTTTCAGTATCTTAAGAATACATATGTATCCACGATTGAAAATTAATTGATAGTACTCTATACCCTGTCTCGTATAGAGTATCTGAAAGCAAACAAATGCACACATGCCTTGTTTTACATCTCATTCGAATCTAATTCGAGTAGACGATACTAAATCAATAAAATAAGGTATCGATTAGATCTATAAATGAATCAACAGAATCTTTTTCATTTTAGGATTTTAGGTTTCAATTATTCGCTTTTGTGAATGAAAAAAAAACGTATCTACCACCTTTTTGGATTCCTATCTAAATAAATTTTTAAATTTGATTAATTTATTGGAATTGATAAAATTAGAGGTTCATAAAGAAATTAAGTCTCTATACCACGTTCAAATTACTGGCATTATTATTACTGATCAATAAAATTATAAAAAATCCATATCTGTAAAATAAAGAAAATAAAGAAAGGGGAAATTCATTTATGGTAAAAAATTCTGTCATTTCAGTTATTTATCAAGAAGAAAAGAAAGGATCTGTTGAATTTCAAGTATTCAATTTCACCAATAAGATACGGAGACTTACTTCACATTTAGAATTACACAAAAAAGACTATTTATCTCAGAGAGGTTTGAAGAAAATTTTGGGAAAACGTCAACGACTGCTAGCTTATTTGGCAAAAAAAAATAGAGTACGTTATAAAGAATTAATTAATCAGTTGGACATTCGAGAGACAAAAACTCGTTAATTTGATTAAATTAATTTGAAGAGTTATTTCATTTTAACTTATATGTTTCGATTAAATTTTGATGAACTCCTTTTCACTTTCAGTAATTCATGGAAGAATGAATCGTTAAAAAACTTATGACTGCACCAACTACAAGAAAGGACCTCATGATAGTCAATATGGGGCCTCAGCACCCATCAATGCACGGTGTTCTTCGACTCATCGTTACTCTAGATGGTGAAGATGTTGTCGACTGCGAACCAATATTGGGTTATTTACATAGAGGGATGGAGAAAATTGCGGAAAACCGAACAATTATACAATATTTGCCTTATGTAACACGTTGGGATTATTTAGCTACTATGTTCACAGAAGCAATAACCATAAATGGACCCGAACAATTAGGCAATATTCAAGTACCTAAAAGGGCTAGCTATATCAGAGTCATTATGTTGGAGTTGAGTCGGATAGCTTCTCATTTATTATGGCTCGGTCCTTTTATGGCGGATATTGGTGCGCAGACCCCTTTCTTCTATATTTTTCGAGAAAGAGAATTGATATATGACCTATTCGAAGCGGCCACCGGTATGCGAATGATGCATAATTATTTTCGTATTGGAGGAGTGGCTGCCGATCTACCCTATGGCTGGATAGATAAATGTTTGGATTTTTGTGATTATTTTTTAACAGGGGTTTCTGAGTATCAAAAACTTATTACCCGGAATCCTATTTTTTTAGAACGAGTTGAAGGCGTAGGCATTATTGGGAGAGACGAGGCATTAAATTGGGGTTTATCGGGACCAATGCTACGAGCTTCCGGAATAGAATGGGATCTTCGTAAAGTTGATCATTATGAGTCTTACGACGAATTTGATTGGCAGGTTCAATGGCAACGAGAAGGGGATTCATTAGCTCGTTATTTAGTACGAATCAGTGAAATGACAGAATCCATAAAGATTATTCAACAGGCTCTGGAAGGAATTCCAGGAGGGCCTTACGAAAATTTAGAAATCCGACGTTTTGACAGATTAAAAGATCCTGAATGGAATGATTTTGAATATCGATTTATTAGTAAAAAACCTTCTCCAACTTTTGAATTGTCGAAACAAGAACTTTATGTGAGAGTTGAAGCCCCAAAAGGAGAATTGGGAATTTTTTTGATAGGAGATCAGAGCGTTTTTCCTTGGAGATGGAAAATTCGCCCACCAGGTTTTATAAATTTGCAAATTCTTCCTCAGTTAGTTAAAAGAATGAAATTGGCTGATATTATGACAATACTAGGTAGCATAGATATCATTATGGGAGAAGTTGATCGTTGAAATGATAATTGATACAACAGAAATAGAGACTATCAATTCTTTTTCCAAATTGGAATCCTTAAAAGAAGTCTATGGGATCATATGGATGCTTGTCCCTATTTTGACTCTTGTATTAGGAATCACAATAGGTGTACTAGTAATTGTTTGGTTAGAAAGAGAAATATCTGCAGGAATACAACAACGTGTCGGACCTGAATATGCCGGCCCTTTAGGAATTCTTCAAGCTCTAGCAGATGGGACAAAACTACTTTTGAAAGAGAACCTTATTCCATCTACAGGAGATACTCGTTTATTCAGTATCGGACCATCCATAGCAGTAATATCTATCTTTCTAAGTTATTCAGTAATTCCTTTTGGTGATCACCTTGTTTTAGCCGATCTTAGTATTGGTGTTTTTTTATGGATTGCCATTTCAAGTATTGCTCCCGTTGGACTTCTTATGTCTGGGTATGGATCAAATAATAAATATTCCTTTTTAGGTGGTCTACGGGCAGCTGCTCAATCAATTAGTTATGAAATACCATTAGCTCTATGTGTGTTATCAATATCTCTACGTGTGATTCGGTGAGACCTAAAATTTATCCAAATTCTTTTCTTTCTAGAAACAAGGAGAAAAAGATTTAATTTACTATATATAATATATTTTTATTTTTCTTCAGCATTTGAGTTGATGAACTAAACCAGATAGTTATATGAGTGAAAGAAAACGGCTTCTAAATTTGCAGTAAAAAAGTTGAGTCTCATTTCCTATGTACAAGAATCAAATGGTGAAAAAAGTAAACATAAGCAATAGAGATTGGTTACCCCAAGATTCGTGAATTGTCATGATAACTTGAAGCGGGTTCAAAAGATCAACTGTATGGAGTTTTTACTGTCTATTACCATAGATGGATTTCCACAACGGGGGGGTTTTTGAAAGAAAAAATGAGTGGATGGTTAGGAAGACCAAGATACACAAAGGATTAGTAATTGAGATTATGTAAGTTATCCAAGAGGATATTTCTGTACATAAAAGGAATTAAAATTGGAGCTTTACGTTCGTAGAAATGATCAAGAAGTACTCTCCATGATTCTGATCCAGAGTATGTTCCTATCCACTGAGTAAGTAAATAACTATCAAGAACGAAGTAATCTTTTACTTTGGTTAAAGGCCCTTTTTATGAGAAAGGAGAATAGGAATGAAATAAAATAAATCTAAATAGAAAGAAAAGAATCTAATTGCAAAAGCAAAAAGGAGGGATGTCTTTGTTTTGTTCTTCCTTTTTTATTTTTTTGTTTTTATTCTTTCTTTCCTATAATTCAATTTTAATTTATATTTAGAGAGATAAAATTTTTGTCATGATTCATGAACTAATGGACTCTCTAATTTTTTTCGTAATTGAAAATTCGAGGTTGAAATGTATATGTGATATTTCTATAAAATAAAGCACATTTTTTTATTTTATTTAATGATAAGGTTATTAATCAACAAAGCAAAATAAAAATT